CACCCCGAAGTTTATATTTTAATTTTACCTGGATTTGGTATAATTTCCCATATTATTACCCAAGAAAGAGGAAAAAAAGAAACATTTGGATGTTTAGGAATAATCTATGCAATAATAGCAATTGGATTATTAGGATTTATTGTATGAGCTCATCACATATTTACCGTAGGTATAGACACAGACACCCGAGCTTATTTTACCTCAGCAACTATAATTATTGCAGTACCTACAGGTATTAAAATTTTTAGTTGATTAGCTACTTTCCACGGAACTCAAATTAATTATAGTCCATCAATTCTTTGAAGTTTAGGATTTGTATTTCTTTTTACTGTAGGGGGATTAACAGGAGTAATTTTAGCCAATTCTTCTATTGATGTAACTTTACATGATACTTATTATGTTGTAGCTCACTTTCACTATGTTTTATCTATAGGAGCTGTTTTTGCTATTATAGGAAGATTTATTCACTGATATCCTTTATTTACTGGACTTTCTTTAAACCCTTATCTATTAAAAATTCAATTTATTACTATATTTATTGGAGTAAATTTAACTTTTTTCCCACAACATTTCTTAGGACTAGCAGGAATACCTCGTCGTTATTCAGACTATCCAGATAACTTTACATCATGAAATATTCTATCCTCTTTTGGATCATATATTTCCTTATTATCTTTAATAATAATAATAATAATCATTTGAGAATCATTTATTAATCAACGAATTATTTTATTTTCATTAAATATACCTTCTTCTATTGAATGATTACAAAATTTACCCCCCGCAGAACATTCTTATAATGAACTTCCTATTTTAAGAAATTTCTAATATGACAGATTATATGTAATGGATTTAAGCCCCATTTATAAAGGATTTATCCTTTTTTTAGAAATGGCCACTTGATCTAATTTTAATCTTCAAAATAGAGCTTCCCCTTTAATAGAACAAATTATCTTTTTCCATGATCATACATTAATTATTTTAATTATAATTACTATTTTAGTAGGATATCTAATAATAAATTTATTTTTTAATAAGTATATTAATCGATTCCTTTTAGAAGGACAAATGATTGAATTAATTTGAACTATTATTCCCACAATTACCCTAATTTTTATTGCTTTACCTTCATTACGTTTATTATACCTATTAGATGAGCTTAATAATCCTTTAATTACTTTAAAATCAATTGGTCATCAATGATACTGAAGATATGAATATTCTGACTTTAATAATATTGAATTTGATTCATATATAATTAATTATGACCAATCTAATATAAATAATTTTCGTTTACTAGATGTTGATAATCGAATTATTCTTCCAATAAATAATCAAATTCGAATCATAGTTACTGCAACTGATGTTATTCACTCTTGAACTATTCCCTCATTAGGAGTTAAAATTGATGCTAACCCAGGTCGTCTTAATCAAACTAATTTATTTATTAATCGTCCTGGTATTTTTTTTGGCCAATGTTCAGAAATTTGTGGAGCTAATCATAGATTTATACCTATTATAATTGAAAGAATTTCAATTAAAAATTTTATTAACTGAATTAATAATTATTCTTCATTAGATGACTGAAAGCAAGTACTGGTCTCTTAAACCATTTTATAGTAAATTAGCATTTACTTCTAATGAAAGAATTAGTTAATTTATAACATAAATATGTCAAATTTAAATCATTACTTTAGTAATATTCTTTAATCCCACAAATAATACCTCTTAATTGAATTATTTCTTTTATTTTATTTATTGTAATTTTTATTATTTTTAACATTATAAATTATTATATTTTTTTAAATAATAATAATAATAATACAAATAATAAAATTATTAAAAATTTTAAAAATCTTAATTGAAAATGATAAATAACTTATTTTCTATTTTTGATCCTTCAACTAATATTTTTAATTTATCTTTAAATTGATTTAGAACTATTATTGGATTAATATTCATCCCCTACTCTTTTTGAATTATCCCTAATCGTCAATTTATTATTTGAAATTTTATCTTAAATAAACTTCATAATGAATTTAAAATACTATTAGGAAATAATAAAATTAACAAAGGATCTACCTTTATTTTTATTTCTCTTTTTTCATTTGTTTTATTTAATAATTTTCTTGGATTATTCCCATATATTTTTACAAGAACAAGACATCTTACTATTTCTCTTTCAATTTCCCTTTCTCTATGATTAAGATTTATATTATACGGTTGAATCAATAATTGCCAACACATATTTATTCATATAATCCCCCAAGGAACTCCTTCTATTCTTATACCTTTTATAGTAATAATTGAAACAATTAGAAATATTATTCGTCCAGGAACTTTAGCTGTACGACTAACTGCTAATATAATTGCTGGCCACTTATTATTAACTCTTTTAAGAAGAACCGGTAATAATATATCTTTTTATTTATTATTTATTTTAATTTTTATACAAATTTTACTATTAATTTTAGAATCAGCAGTCGCAATCATTCAAGCTTATGTTATTTCTATTTTAAGAACATTATATTCTAGAGAAGTTAATTAATTATTAATGTCAATGAATAATAACCACCCTTTTCACTTAGTCGATCATAGTCCTTGACCTTTAACTGGAGCAATTGGAGTAATAACATTAGTTACTGGGATAGTTAAATGATTTCATGAATTTAATATAAACTTAATAATTTTAGGATATGTAATTATCTGACTAACTATATATCAATGATGACGAGACATTTGTAGAGAAGGTACATACCAAGGCAATCATACAATTTTAGTTTCAAAAGGACTTCGATGAGGTATAATTTTATTTATTATCTCTGAAGTATTTCTTTTTATCTCATTTTTCTGAGCTTTTTTTCATAGTAGTTTATCCCCAAATATTGAAATTGGAGCAATATGACCTCCTTCAAGTATTATCCCTTTCAACCCTTTTCAAATTCCTCTTTTAAATACTATTATTTTAATTACATCTGGTGTCTCAGTAACTTGAGCCCATCATAGTATAATAGAAAATAATTTTTCTCAAACAACTCAAGGTCTTTTTATCACAATTATTTTAGGAATTTACTTTACTATTCTTCAAGCCTATGAATATATTGAAGCCCCATTTTCCATTGCAGATTCAATTTATGGATCAACTTTCTTTTTAGCAACAGGATTTCACGGAATACATGTAATTGTAGGTACAATTTTTTTATTCATTTGCTTCCTACGACATTTAAATTCTCATTTTTCTAATAAACATCATTTTGGGTTTGAAGCAGCAGCTTGATATTGACATTTTGTTGATGTAGTATGACTATTTTTATATATCTCAATTTATTGATGAGGTAATTAATTATTTATATAATATATTTAGTATATTTGATTTCCAATCAAAAAGTTTAATTTAATTTAATATAAATAATTAATCTTCTATTTTTTATCTCAATTTTAATTATTTTAATTTCTAATATTATAATATTTTTAACAATTATTTTATCAAAAAAATCATTCATAGATCGAGAAAAAAATTCTCCATTTGAATGTGGATTTGACCCTAAATCTTCTGCCCGAATTCCTTTTTCACTTCATTTTTTTTTAATTACAGTAATTTTCCTAATTTTTGATGTAGAAATTGCTTTAATTTTTCCATTAATTAATTCCTTTAATTTAGTTCACTTTTTAACTATAATAAAAATTAGCTTTTTTTTTTTATTAATACTTTTAATTGGACTTTACCATGAATGAAATCAAAATATATTAAATTGAACAAATTAGGATTATAGTTTAATTAAAACATTTGATTTGCACTCAAAAAATATTGACCTCAATTTATCTTAAATATGAAGCAATATATGCATTTAATTTCGGCTTAAAAGAAAGAGTAATAACTCCATATTTTTAATTGAAACCAAAATAGAGGTATATCACTGTTAATGATATTAATGAATTTTTATTCCAATTAAAGAAATATAAAAAATTAAGCTTCTAACTTAACTTCTAGTAGTATTACAACTATTAATATTTCTATTTATATAGTTTATTTAAAACATTACATTTTCATTGTAAAAATAAAATCTTTTTTTTATAAATATTTAAAGATTTAATAATCTCCCTAATATCTTCAATATTATACTCTAATTATAAGCTATTTAAATTTATATTAATAATAATAAATAAAAAATTAATATTCAAAAAAAAAATCTAAATAAATAAATTTTAAAATTATTTATTTGATAAAAATTATAAAAAACAGAGTAATTTTTTAAAATTTTAAATATACCCTGCCCTCTATACATTTCTCTTCATCCTATATCAATATTTTTTAATAAATTCTGCCCTATTTTTAAAAAATAAATATTTAATCCATAAGTAGAAAGATTAGGTATAAATCATATTAAACATAAAAAATTTCTTAAATTATAAGTTATTATAAACTTATTAGTAGAATAAATTTTTATATTTCTAATTATATATCCTATAAATAAACCAATTAATACTACATAAATAACTATTATTTTTAAATTTAAAGGTAAATAAATTATATAAGGATACCTAAAAATTATTCATCTCAAAAATCTTCCAACAACTAATCTCATAAATAATAATATAAATATTCTTTTTAATATAACATAATCTTCATCATATAAATTATAAATAACTATTAAATTATAATCATTTACTATTAAATAAAATAATAAACGAATTGTATAAAATATAGTTAGACCAGTAGAAAAATAATATAAAAAAAAAATTAATAAATTTAAATTTCTTAATCTTACTATTTCTAAAATTAAATCCTTAGAATAAAACCCCGCTAAAAATGGTAAGCCACATAAAGCCAAATTTGAAATATTTAAACATAAAGAGGTTAAAGGAATAAATAACCTAATTCCCCCCATATAACGAATATCTTGAATATCATTTATTATATGAATTACTACTCCTGCACACATAAACAATAAAGCCTTAAATATAGCATGAGTTAATAAATGAAAAAATGCTAAATCAGGTATTCCTATACTTAAAATTCTTATTATTAATCCTAATTGACTTAAAGTAGATAAAGCAATAATTTTTTTTAAATCAAATTCATAATTTGCAGAAATACCTGCTATAAATATAGTTAAACCAGCTAATAATAATAAAAATTTAAAAAAAATTATATCAATTAATATTAAATTAAATCGAATTAATAAATATACCCCCGCTGTCACTAGTGTTGAAGAATGAACTAAAGCAGAAACTGGAGTTGGAGCTGCCATAGCAGCCGGTAATCAAGATCTAAAAGGAATTTGAGCTCTTTTCGTCATAGCAGCAATAATTAATAATATCCCAATAATCTTTATTATATAATCATTATTTATAAAATTTAAAAAAAAAACATAATTTCATCTACCATAATTTATTATTCAAGAAATTACTATAAGAATTATTACATCTCCAATACGATTAGATAAAGCTGTTAATATTCCAGCATTATAAGACTTAATATTTTGATAATAAATTACTAAACAATAAGAAACTAATCCTAACCCATCCCAACCTAAAAAAATTCTAATCATATTTGGACTAATAATTAATAAAATTATAGAAAATACAAATAATAAAACTAAAATAATAAAACGATTTAAATTCAATTCTGAAGACATATAACTCTTTCTATAATAAATTACCGAAGATGAAATTATTAATACAAATATTATAAATAATAATGACATTCAATCCAATAAAATAGATATAACTACACTTATTGAATTGAAAGAAATAAGTTCTCACTCTAAAAAAAAAACTTTATTTTCTATAATAAAATAAATCATAAAAAAAAAATTTATTATTCTAAAAAAAAATAAAAAAAAAAATCTAATAAAACAAATTGAAAATTTTTTTATGATTTAAAATGAAATCTCATATATTTGACTCCACAAATCAATATTTTATACTTAAATTATTTAAATTAAAATCAAATCATAAAAAAATCAATTTTTAAAATTAATAAATTTAAAGGTAATCAATGTAATATTAGTATTAAATATTCACGAGAAGACCCTGTATGAAATCTATAAATTCTTATATTATATTTTCCATGTTGAGTATACGAATATAAATATAATCTATAGCCAGCTCTAAAAAAAGAAATTATAATAAGAGTAATTATTGAAATATATGATCATCTTACAATTCTATTAATTAACCTAATTTCCCCCATTAAATTTATTGAAGGAGGGGCAGCTATATTTGAAGACATTAATAAAAATCATCATAAACTTATAGAAGGTATAAAATTTATTATTCCTTTATTTATAAATAATCTTCGTCTATGTAAACGCTCATAATTAATATTCACTAAACAAAATATACCTGAAGAACATAATCCATGTCCAATTATTATAACATAAGAACCTAAATACCCTCAATAATTTATAATTATAATTCCACAAATTACTAATCTTATATGAGCAACAGATGAATAAGCAATTAATGACTTTATATCTACTTGACAAAAACAATTTAAACTAATATATAACCCCCCCAATAATCTAATTGTAACCCAAATTAATCCATATTTTATATTAATTTTTTGAAAAATAACTAAAATTCGTAAAAGCCCATAACCCCCTAATTTTAGTATAATCCCAGCTAAAATTATTGAACCAGAAACAGGAGCTTCTACATGTGCCTTTGGCAATCATAAATGAACAAAATATATAGGTATTTTTACTAAAAAAGCTAAAATTATAGATAAATATAATAAAAAAAAATTTATATTTATAAATTTAAAAAAATATATAATCATATAATTATAATTATTAAAAATAAAAAAAATTCCCATTAATATAGGTAAAGAAACAAATAACGTATAAAATAATAAATACATTCCAGCTTGAATACGTTCAGGCTGATAACCCCAACCAATAATTAAAATTAAAGTTGGAATTAAGCTTCCCTCAAAAAATAAATAAAATATAAATAAATTTATCACACTAAATGTTAAATATAATATAATTAATAAAATAATAATATTGAATAAAAAAAACTTAATGTAAAAATTTGTTTTATTTAAATTCCTTCTTGCTATGATTATTAATAAACAAATTCAAATTCTTAATAAAATTAAACCATAAGAAATTATATCACTTCCTAATATATATCTAAGATTACAAAAATTTATTACATTTATATTTAAATTTATAAATATAAACATTAATAATAATAATATTATCTGAACCATTCAAAATATATTTTTTAAAAAACATAAAGGAATTATAAAAATTATTATTATTAAAAATTTTATCATTATAATATACTAAATCTTTGAAAATAATCATTCCCATGAGTCCGAATTATTGAAACTAAAATAGATAATCCTAAAGCTCCTTCACAAACTGAGAATAACAAAAAAATTATTAATATATATATATTATATTCAAGATACCCCAAAAATAAAATTATTATAAAAAAAATTCTTAAAATAATAAACTCTAATCTTAATAAAACAATTAACAAATGTTTATGCTTAGAAATAAAAATCATATTGCCTAAAATAAATATTAATAAAACAATAAATCATATATTTAATACTATCATTAGTTTTTATAGTTTAAAAAAAACATTGGTCTTGTAAATCAAAAATAAGCTTTTCTTTAAAAACTTCAAAGAAAAAGAATTACTTTATCTATAATCTCCAAAATTATTATTTTTATTAAACTATTCTTTGAAATTATAAAAATATTTTTTTCTTTTTTAATTATTATATTTTCTTTTTTGATATTATTCCTAAATCACCCCCTATCTATAGGTCTAATAATTTTAATTCAAACATTTTTTATTTGTTTAATTTCTGGGATATTAATTAATTCATATTGATTTTCTTATATTTTATTCCTAGTATTTTTAGGTGGTTTATTGGTTCTATTTATTTATGTCTCAAGAGTAGCCTCTAATGAATTATTTAACATAAACTTTTTTTTAAAAAATTTAATATTTTTTTTTTTTTTAATCTGTACTTTTTTTAGTTTATATTGAATATATAATTTAAATTGACTAAATTTCTTTTTTAATTACGAAATAAAATCTATTATAGATAATTTCCTTTTTTTTAACAATGAAAATAAAATTAATTTAGCTAAATTATATAATACTCAAACTCATTTAATAATAATAATACTTATTATTTATCTTTTCATTACTTTAGTAGCTATTGTAAAAATTACAAATATTTTTTTTGGTCCTCTCCGATCAATTAATTTTTAATTAATTTTACCCACTAATGATAAATAAATTTCTCCCCTTACGTAAAACTCATCCTTTATTAAAAATTATTAATAATTCTTTAATTGACCTTCCTTCCCCTTCTAATATTTCAACTTGATGAAATTTTGGATCTCTTTTAGCTTTATGTTTAATTATTCAAATTATTACAGGATTATTTTTAACTATATATTATACAGCTAATATTGAATTAGCTTTTTATAGAGTTAATTACATTTGTCGTAATGTCAACTATGGCTGATTAATTCGAACACTTCATGCTAATGGAGCTTCTTTTTTTTTTATTTGTATTTATCTTCACATTGGTCGAGGAATTTATTATGAATCTTTTAACCTAAAATACACCTGATTTATTGGAGTTATTATTTTATTTATTTTAATAGCAACAGCTTTCATAGGATATGTTTTACCTTGAGGACAAATATCCTTTTGAGGTGCCACAGTAATTACTAATTTACTTTCTGCTATCCCATATTTAGGAACTATATTAGTTAATTGAATTTGAGGGGGATTTGCAATTGATAATGCAACGCTAACTCGATTTTTCTCTTTCCATTTCCTTCTTCCGTTTGTTATTTTAATATTAACTATAATTCACTTATTATTTCTTCACCAAACAGGCTCTAATAATCCTTTAGGAATAAATAGAAATTTAGATAAAATTCCTTTTCACCCATTTTTTACCTTTAAGGATTTAATTGGATTTATTCTCTTAATATTTTTTTTAAGATTACTAACATTAACCAATCCTTATTTATTAGGAGACCCTGATAATTTTATTCCAGCCAATCCTTTAGTTACCCCAATCCATATTCAACCTGAATGATACTTTCTATTTGCTTACGCAATTCTACGATCAATTCCCAATAAATTAGGAGGAGTTATTGCTTTAATTTTATCTATTTTAATTTTAATTATTTTACCTTTAACCTTTAATAAAAAAATTCAAGGAATTCAATTTTACCCCCTAAATCAAATTTTATTTTGAATTATAGTTACTACTATTATTCTTTTAACCTGAGCAGGAGCTCGCCCAGTAGAAGAACCCTATATTATTACTAGTCAATTATTAACTATTTTATATTTTTCTTATTTCATTTTAAACCCAATTATTAGTAAATATTGAGATAATTTAATTTTTAATTAATTAATGAGCTTGTTCAAGCATTTGTTTTGAAAACTTAAGAAAGAATTATTATTCTATTAATTTAATTATACTAAAAATATTAACTAATAAAAAAATTTAATTCCTAAAAAAAATAATAAAAAATTTAATGAAATTGGTAAATACCTCTTTCAAGATAAATATATTAATTTATCATATCGATATCGAGGTAAAGTTCCCCGAACTCAAATAAATAAAAAAGAAATAAATGATAACTTTAAATAAAAAATTAATCTTAACCTATATCCCCCTAAATATAATAAAATAAATAATAATCTTATAAAAAGAATTCTAGCATATTCTGATAAAAAAATTAAAGTAAACCCCCCTCTTCTGTACTCAACATTAAATCCTGATACTAATTCTCTTTCCCCCTCTGCAAAATCAAAAGGAGTTCGATTAGTTTCAGCCAATCTAGAAGATAATCAACATAAACTTAATGGTATTATTAAAAAAAAAAATCAAATAACTTCTTGATAAAAAAAAAAATTAATTATATTAAAACTTATAATTATAATAATTCTAGATAATATAATCAACGCTAATCTAACTTCATAAGAAATTGTTTGAGCTACAGCCCGTAATCCCCCTAATAAAGCATAATTAGAATTTGAAGATCAACCAGCAATTATGACTGTATAAACTCCAACTCTTGTACAACATAAAAAAAATAAAATTCCCAAATTAAATCTAATTATATTAAAATAATAAGGAATTAATAGCCAAGACATTAAAATAACAACAAATCTAACAACTGGAGAAAAATAATAAACTCTATAATTAGAATAATTAGGAAAAGTTTGTTCCTTCGTAAACAACTTAACTACATCTGCAAAAGGCTGTAAAATCCCCATATATCCAACTTTATTAGGCCCCTTACGAATTTGAATATAACCTAAAGCTTGTCGCTCTAATAAAGTTAAAAAAGCCACCCCTACTATCACCCCAATAATCATAATTAAAACACCAATAAAAAATAAATAAATATCATAAATTATCATTTACTATATATATAAATAACTATATATTTATGACTTCTAAAATCATTACATTTTTTCTGCCAAAATAGCTATTCCTATATTAATAAAATTCATTATTAAAAAATTATTCCTAATATTTGATCCTTTCGTACTAAAATATTAATTTTATCTAAAGATAGAAACCAACCTGGCTCACACCGGTTTGAACTCAGATCATGTAAGATTTTAATGATCGAACAGATCAAAATTTTAAACTTTTGCATTTAAATTTTATCTTAATCCAACATCGAGGTCGCAAACTTTTTTTCCTATTTGAACTAAAAAAAAAAATTACGCTGTTATCCCTAAGGTAATTTTTTCTTTTAATCATTAATAATGGATCATATATTCATAAATTTATGTAAATTAAAAAAAAAAGTTAATTTAATTTTTTTATCACCCCAACAAAATAATTTAATTAATTTTAAATTTAAAATTTAAATACTAATATAATTAATTAAATTATTAAACTCTATAGGGTCTTCTCGTCTTTTAAAATTATTTTAGCTTTTTTACTAAAAAATTAAGTTTTATAAATTATTTAGAGACAGTATATATTTCATCCAATCTTTCATTCTAGTCATCAATTAAAAGACTAATGATTATGCTACCTTTGTACAGTCAAAATACTGCAGCCCTTTAATATTATATCAGTGGGCAGATTAGACCTTAAATTATTTCAAAAAGACATGTTTTTGATAAACAAGTGAATATAAAAATTTGCCGAATTCCTTTAAATAAATTTTCATAATTAACTTTTTTAATTTAATTTGTATATATTAATTTTATCATTATATCTAATTTTATTTTATTAAAATATATTTTTTTATAAAAATTTAAATTTTTCTAAAATTTTAAATAAAATTAAATTTTTTATAAAAAACTATAATTTATTAACAATTTAAATTTTAAAATTCTAATTTCCCTTATTAAATTTATTATAAAAATTTATTTTAAAGCTTATCCCTTAAAATATTTGCTATAAATAATAAAATTTTATAAAATAAAAATTTTATACATTATTTAAAACTAAAATTAAATTTTTTTCTAAAAAAACTAGATATTTTTAAAAACGATTAACATTTCATTTCTAATTAATAATTAAAAATAATTATACTACATTAACTTTTATAATTAATTAACTCTTTTAAATTCGAGAAATTTTTAAATAAAAATTATTATTAATAAACTCTGATACACAAGATACAATAAATTAAATTTACTTATTATTAAATTAATTTCCCCTATTTAATAATTCTTTTACAATACTATTTCACTATAAATTTTAAAATTTTTTCTATGCATATACTTTAACCCCCATTAAAATATATTCTAAAAATTTTTTTATTATTTTCCCTTATTAATTTTTCCCCCTCAAATTAATTAAATTTAATATCTTTTCAATGTAAATGAAATACTTATTCAAGCTCTAATTTGAATCTTTCTAGAAACACTTTCCAGTACTTCTACTTTGTTACGACTTATTTCAATTTATTAATGAAAGCGACGGGCAATATGTACATATTTCAATTTTTAATCATTTTAATAAATTAAATAAAATTACATTTAAATCCACCTTCAAATATAATTTTAAATACATTATTCATTTAATCATTTCTTATTGTAATCCATTATATTCTTAATTATAATCTGCATCTTGATCTGAACTAATTTTAATTAAAAATTTTTAAATATTATTTTTATTAAAAAATATTTTTATAACAACGATATACAAAATAATCAAATTAAGTAAATTTATTCGTGGATTATCAATTATTAAACAGATTCCTCTAAATGAACTAAAATACCGCCAAATTATTTAAGTTTCTATAAAAAATTATATACTATTTTAATATTTTTTATTTAATTTTTAATAATAGAGTATCTAATTCTAGTTTTTTAAAAAATTTAATAAATCATATTACTTAATAAAATTTTTCATAAATTAAAATTTCACCTAATAATTTAATATTTAATTTTAATTATTAATATTTATTATTTACTAATAAAATTTAAATTATTTTTTGTTTAACCGCAACTGCTGGCACAAAATTTGTTAATAATTTTTAATATTACTAAATCTTAATTTCTTAAATTTTTAATATTAATTACTAAATTTACTTCTTTTAAAAATTATTAAAATAATTAAAAATAAACACTAAAATTTATATGTAAAATAAATTTAAATTAAATTTTATAAATCATAAAAAATTTATTTATATATAAAAATTTTTCATATAGATTTTTTTTTTAAAAATTAATTATTTATATTATTTTTTTAAAAAAAATTCAAAAAATAAAAATTAATGTTTATTTATATATATATATTAATGATTTATTAAATTATTAATATACTTCTTATATATTACGTATGTATATTTAAATATTTAATATATAAAATAAAAAGTATAATAAAATATTTAATAGACATTAATAAACATTTAATAGTTTCTCTCTTTTTTTTTTCATAATAATTATTAAATACCTAAATTGCTATATAAAATTTTATAAACTAAAAAATTATATTATATTAATATATATATTAATTTATTAAATATTTTTAATATATTATTATAATTAATAATATATTAAATATTTAATATATTTATATTAAAGTACTAAAAAAAATTACTCTTTTAAAAATTTCTTTTAATTTTAATTAGATTAAATATTCCTTTTAATAGAGATTAAACCATTTTTAATCTTTTTTATATATAAAATAAAAAATAAAAAA